CATTGCGTGTGCTCGGGATAGAAGTTTTGTATAAATGTATCGCCATGCTATTTAGTGTTTTTTAATTTAAGTTCTTTTCTTTCTAAGAGGTGGAATAGAATAACCCGGTTGAAGCGTAATGATCATACGTTTGTAATGCATTGTATGGCCCTTAATAGATCGCACTCTTCTACCCTTTATCGGGAGTCTATGACTATTCATAGCTATTACCTTGACACCAAAGAAGAGTTCGACCCATTGCTTTATTTCTGTTCTAGTTGATCCCGATTCGACATTAAAAGTATATTGATTTTTCCCCAATAACCGAATACTTTTGTCTGTAAATACTGCATATTTTATTCCATTCATAAATATATTTTCTTCCCTATGAGTTCTAGTCTCAATAAGACTACTAGTTTTTTTATTGTTCATATATATTTTATCGAATATACCACACCAATTCGTTATGTATGGATGATGAGATTCCATTGATACAGAGCCAATCGTTCTTTTTTCTCTGATAGATGGTCTGGATTCAAATCCTACTGAAAGGTCCAGTAGAGATCCGAAATTATTCCAATTAATTAAATTAATTATAATTAATTATAATAGTAGAAAATATATATTTATTAATTAAATTAATTATAATATATTTATATATATTTATATATATATAAATTATTTAAATAATAATCTAATTGAAGTTTCGTAATTAGTTATAATAATAATTGAAGTAAAGTAATAATAAATTTCAATTTATTAAAATTATTTAATTAAAAAAATAATTAATTAATAATAATAATCTAATTGAAGTTTAGTAATTAAAAAATAATATAATAATCTAATTGAAGTTTAGTAATTAGTTATAATAATAATTGAAGTAAAGTAATAATAAATTTCAATTTATTAAAATTATTTAATTAAAAAAATAATTAATTAATAATAATAATCTAATTGAAGTTTAGTAATTAAAAAATAATATAATAATCTAATTGAAGTTTAGTAATTCTTGTTTTTGGAGAGAGGGTTTCATTGGGGTGCATCCAGTAGGAATTGAACCTACGACTTCGCCAATTATGAGTTGGGCGCTTTAACCATTCAGCCATGGATGCTTCGGGGGAATCCTCGTACCTGGTGAATAACCAAATTCCAATTGAAGTGAAATCTTTTAGATAAATCAATGCATTATAGGAGGTTTAAATACAAATGCATCAATTCAAATACTGGGTTTTCGAATTGAGAGAGATATTTAGAGAGATCCGGAATTCTCGCGATTTCTTATATTCATGGACTCAAATTAATTCAGCGGTATCTTTCATTCACATTTTTTTCTATCAAGAGAGTTTTATCAAACTCTTGGACTCCCGAATTTGGAGTATCCTACTTTCACGCAATTCACAGGGTTTAACAAGGAATCGATATTTCACGATCAATAATGTAGTATTCTTTGTAGTAGCGATCCTTCTATATCGTATTAACAATCGAAAGATGATCGAAAGAAAAAATTTCTATTTGACAGGACTTCTTCCTATACCTATGAATTCCATTGGACCCAGCAATGATAATAGATTGGAAGACTCAAAAGATTCAACCAATATCAATAGGTTGATTGTCCCGCTCCTGTATCTTCCAAAAGGAAAAAATATATCTCAGAGATCTTTTTTCTCTGATAGATGGTCAGAACTTCATCTGGATTCAAATCCTACTGAAAGGTCCAGTAGAGATCAGAAATTATTAAAGAAAGAAGAAGATGTTTCTTTTCTTTTTTCCAGGCGATCGGAAAATAAAGAAATAGAAAATATAGTCAAAATAAGTATGTATTTACAAAAGACTGTCTCAATTCATCCTATTTCATCCGATCGAGGATGTAATATGGTTACGAAGGATGAACTTGACAGTTCCAATAAGATTTCCTTATTGAACAAAAACCCACTTTTTGGTTTATTGCATCTATTCCAGTACCGGAACAGGGGGGGATACATGTTACACCACTATTTGGAATCAGAAGAGAGATTTCACGAACTGGCGGATCTATTGAATCTATCAATAACCGAGCCGTATTTGGTGTATCAGAAGCGATTTTCTTTTTCTATTGATTCTTTCAAATCGGATCCAAAACGATTCTTAAATGAGGTATTCAGGAATGAATCAAAAAAGAAATCTTTATTGGTTCTACCTCCTCTTTTTTATGAAGAGAATGAATCTTTTTATCAAAGGATCATAAAAAAATGGGTCCGCACCTCTTGTGGGAATGATTTGGAAAATTCAAAACCAAAAATAGTGGTATTTACTAGTAACAAAATAATGGAGGCAGTCTATCAATATAGATTGATCCAAAATCTGATTCAAATACAATATAGTATCTATGGGTACATAAGAAATGTATGGAATCAATTCATTAAAAAGAATAGATTCGACCGCAACTTCGAATATGGAATTCAAAGGTATCAAATAGAAAATGATACTATGAATCATAGAACTATAATGAAATACACGATCAACCAACATTTATCAAATTGGAAAAAGAGTCAGAAGAAAAGGTTCGATCCTCTTTTTTGGATTTCTCGAACCGAGGGATCCATGAATAGGGATCCTAATGCATATAGATATAAATGGTCCAATGGGACCGAGAATTTCCAGGAAAATTTGGACCATTTCATTTCCGAGCAGAATAGCCGTTTTCAAGTAGTGTTTGATCGATTACGTATTAATAAATATTCAATGAATTGGTCTGAGGTTATCGACAAAAAAGATTTATCTAAGTCACTTTGTTTCTTTTTGTCCAAGTTTCTTCTCTTTTTGTCTAACTCACTTCCTTTTTTCTTTGTGAGTTTCGGGAGTATCCCCGTTCATAGGTCCCAGATCCACATCTATGAATTGAAAGGTCCGAATGATCCACTCTGTAATCAGTTGTTAGAATCAAGAGGTCTTCAAATAGGTAATTTGAAAAAAAGTAAACCCTTCTTATTGGATGACTACCATACTTCCCAAAAATCGAAATTATTGATCAATGGAGGACCAATATCACCGTTTTTGTTCAATAAGATACCAAATAGGATGACGGATTCCTATTTCTCAATGATATCCCACGGTCAAGACAATTGGTTGAATCCCGTGAAACCGTTTCATAGAAGTTCATTGATATCCTCTTTTTATAAAGCAAATCGACTGCGATTCTTGAATAATCCATATAATTTAGGCTTCCATTGGAACACAAGATTCTCTTTTTATGTGGAAAGGGCCTGTATCAATAATTATGATTTTCTGTATGGACAATTCCTCAATATCTTGTTCAGTCGAAACAAAATATTTTCTTTGTGCGGCGGTAAAAAAAAACATGCTTTTTTGGAGAGAGATACTATTTCACCAATCGAATTACAGGTATCTAACATTTTAATACCTAAGGATTTTCCACAAAGTGGTCACGATAGAACTAGTTACTCGATCACAGACATTTCTGGAACACCTCTAACAGAGGAAGAAAAAGTCCTTTTTGAAAGAATTGATTGTCAACCTCTTTCAGATATGAATCTACCTGATTCAGAAGGGAAGAACTTGCATAAGTATCTAAATTTCAATTCCAACATGGGTTTGATTCAAACTCCATATTCTGAGAAATATTTCCCATCCGAAAAGAGGAAAAAACGTAGTCCTTATGTAAAAAAACCCCTTGAGAAAGGGGAGATGTATAGAACCTTTCAAAGAAATAGTGTTTTTTCAACTCTCTCAAAATTGAATAGATTCCGAAGATATATACCATGGTTACTTACCTCGACAGGGCACAAATATCTAAATTTAATATTTTTAGATACTTTTTCAGACCTAGTGACGATACTAAGTAGTAGTAAAAAATTTCAAAAATTTATATCCATTTTTCATGATATTATGCATGGATCAGATATATTATCGGGAATTATTCAGAAAAAATTGTGTCTTTCACAATGGAATCTGATAAGTGAGATTTCTAGTAAGTCTTTCCATAATCTTCTGCGCCAAGAAATTTTTCATCGAAATAATGAGTCACCATCGACACATCTGAGATCGCTAAATATTCGGGAGTTCTTCTATTCAATCCTTTTCCTTCTTCTTGTTACTGGATATCTCATTTTTACACATCTTCTCTTTGTTTCTCGATTCTATGGTGAGTTACAGACAGAGTTCCAACAGGTCAAATCTTTGATGATTCCATCCTACATGATTGAGTTGCGAAAACTTCTGGATAGGTATCCTACATCGGGACTTAATTCTTTCTGGTTAAAGAATCTCTTTCTAGTTGCTATGGAAGAATTAGGAAAGTTTATAGAAGAAAGACGAGGTTCTGCTTCTGGCAGCAACATGCTATGGGGTGGTGGTGCCATTTATGAGGTCAAATCCATACGTTCTAAGAAGAAAGATTTTAATCTCATCGATCTCATAAGTATTATACCAAATCCCATCAATCTAATAGCTTTTTCGAGAAATACTAGACATCTAAGTCATACAAGTAAATTGATATATTCCTTCATAAGAAAAAGAAAAAACGTAAATAGTGATTGGGTTGATGATAAAATAGAATCCTGGATCTCGAACAGTGATTTGATTGCTGATAAAGAAAGAGAATTCTTGGTTCAGTTCTCTACCTTAACGGCAGAAAAAGGGATTGATCAAATTCTATTGAGTCTGACTCATAGTGATCATTTAGCAAAGAATAACTCTGGTTATCAAATGATTGAACAACCGGGAACAATTTACTTACGAGATTTAATTGACATTCATAAAAAGGATCTAATGAATTATGAGTTCAATCCATCCTGCTTAGCAGAAAGACGGATATTCCTTGCTCATTATCAGACAATTACTTATTCACAAACCCCGTGTGGGGCTAGTAGTTTTGATTTCCCATCCAATAGGAAACCCTTTTCGCTCCGCTTAGCCCTACCCCTAGGAGGGGGTATTTTAGTGATTGGTTCTATAGGAACTGGACGATCCTTTTTGGTCAAATACCTAGCGAAAAACTCTTATGTTCCTTTCATTACAGTATTTCTGAACAAGTTCCTGGATAACCATCCTAAGGGTTTTAATATTGATGAGAATGATAGTGAAGAGAAAATTTTTGATGATAGAGAGGGTACCATTTACAGTCTTTTACCTAGTAACGAGAGTCAGGATAGTTACTATAGTTACGATAGTGATGATAGTGAGGATTTCGACCGTGACCTTGATAGGAAGCTAAAGTTTATAACTATGAAGGATGTGCTACCTAGGGATCTTATACCGGAAATAGACCGATTTTTGATCACCCTTCAATTCGAATTAGCAAAAGCAATGTCTCCTTGTATAATTTGGATTCCAAACATTCATGATCTGAATATGAATGAGTCCAATGACTTATCCCTCGGTCTATTAGTGAACTATCTTTCTAGGGATAGTAAAAGATGTTCCACTAGAAATATTCTTGTTATTGCTTCGACTCATATTCCCCAAAAAGTAGATCCCGCTCTAATCGCTCCGAATAAATTAAATACATGCATTAAGATACGAAGGCTTCTTATTCCACAACAACGAAAGCACTTTTTTACTCTTTCATATACAAGGGGATTTCACTTGGAAAAGAAAATGTTCCATACTAAAGGATTTGGGTCCATAACGATGGGTTCCAATGTACGAGATCTTGTAGCACTTACCAATGAGGCCCTATCAATTAGTATTATACAAAAGAAATCGATAATAGACACTAATATAATTAGATCTGCTCTTCATAAACAAACTTGGGATTTGCGATCTCAGATAAGATCGGTTCAGGATCATGGGATCCTTTTCTATCAGGTAGGAAGGGCTGTTTCACAAAATGTACTTCTAAGTAATTGCTCCATAGATCCTATATCTATTTATATGAAGAAGAAATCATGTAACGAGGGGGATTCTTATTTATACAAATGGTACTTCGAACTTGGAACAAGCATGAAGAAATTAACGATACTTCTTTATCTGTTAAGTTGTTCTGCCGGATCGGTCGCTCAAGACCTTTGGTCTCTACCGGAACAAAATGGGATCACTTCTTATAGACTCGTTGAGAATGATTCTGATCTACTTCATGGCCTATTAGAAGTAGAAGGCGCTCTGGTGGGATCCTCACGGACAGAAAAAGATTGCAGTAAGTTTGATAATGATCGAGTGACATTGTTTCTTCGGCCCGAACCAAGGAATCCCTTAAATATGATTAAAAATGGATCTAATTCTATCGTTGATCAGAGATTTCTCTATGAAAAATATGAATCGGAGTTTGAAGAAGGGGGAGGAGTCCTCAACCCGCAACAGATAGAGGAGGATTTATTCAATCACATAGTTTGGGCCCCTAGAATATGGCGCCCTTGGGGCTTTTTATTTGATTGTATCGAAAGATCCAATGAATTGGGATTTCCCTATTGGGAGAGGTCATTTCGGGACAAGCAGATCATTTATGATGAAGAGGATGAGCTTCAAGAGAACGATTCGGAGTTCTTGCAGGGTGAAACCATGCAGTACCAGACACGAGATAGGTCTTCCAAAGAACAAGGCGTTTTTCGAATAAGCCAATTCATTTGGGAACCCGCGGATCCACTCTTTTTGCTATTCAAAGATGATACTTTTGTTTCTGTGTTTTCACATCGAGAATTCTTTGCAGATGAAGAGATGTCAAGGGTACTTCTGACTTCCCAAACAGACAAATATTATTGGAAATATATAAATCAACCCTGGTTTATGAAGAATACACAAGAAAAGCATTTTGAATTGTTGATTCATCGACAGAGATGGCTTAGAACCAATAGTTCATTTTCGAATGGATTTTTCCGTTCTAATACTCTATTGGAGAGTTATCAATATTTATCAAATCTGTTTCTATCTAATGGAACGCTATTGGATGAAATGACAAAGACATTGTTGAGAAAACAATGGCTTTTCCCGGACGAGATGGTTGTTGCTATCTCTTCCAATAACGAATCATTGGTTTAACCGAATAACTAAATAAAATAGATACTTTCTTTCTCTTCGTCTCAAATTGATATTAGGGGATCTTCTGAAACATCCCCTAATATCAATCAATACTAAACATTCTTGTTGACTGAGCTTGTTGACTGAGACTAACTCTAATTGTCTTGTTCTGAAGTAAACAAAGAGATCTACGGGATGGTTTGTCCTATTAAGATATTCAGGACCAATAAGTACTGAATTCTCTTTCTTTTAGGATAGGTCCTGAAAGGAAAAGGAAGGTTGGCATGCCAACAGGCGTCTATTCTGGAATTCACCCGACCTGAAAGTATAGTACCCACTTTTTTTTGGAATGTCCGGGGCCAAAGTAATTTATTGAATAGGTAAGTCGCCAATCTCTAAAACAGACTATGTAATGTCCTTTATCCGTTGGTTTACGGGTGGGCATTTTACTAGAGGTTTCTATTGTAACCCTGTGTGATTCCTGTTCAAGCATATAATTGGGCAGGTGCAGGGCGGACTATTTCAAAACGGACTCTCCATTCATTAGATCCAGAAAATCATCAAAATTTC